TTAGTATCTTTCAAAACTTGAAACTTAGGAAAGTGCTTTATAAGCATATGTATAAAAAGAACATATTTCATTTAGCTCCTTCATCTTCATGCTTACTATAACTAGTTTTTTCGGTTTTCTACTAGCGGCTTTAACTATAACCTCAGCTCTATTTATTGGTCTGACCAAGATACGACTTATTTGAAATTAATTGAATGAATACAACTCACAAAAAGATTTCTTTTTGTGGTATTCATATATTCTATAGTTCCTTACCGCATCAATTTCGAATTAGTGGTCATTGAGATTGATGGATAATCCGGATTACTATTTAGGGATAGATATTACCTCTCCTTTTTCCCTTTCAAACAAATTGAAATGATTGAAGTTTTTCTATTTGGAATTGTCTTAGGTCTAATTCCTATTACTTTAGCTGGATTATTTGTAACTGCATATTTACAATACAGACGTGGTGATCAGTTGGACTTTTGATTAATTAACATCTTTTTTTTGATTGACCTCCTCTTGTCTTTAATTCACGGGAGGTCAAATTCAGATTACTGTTCAATTTTTTGAGTGTCATTTTCGGCTTAACCTAACCAAGACCCGAATCACGCTCTGTAGGATTTGAACCTACGACATCGGGTTTTGGAGACCCACGTTCTACCGAACTGAACTAAGAGCGCTTTCTTATCACAATAGATAAGACTATAAAGAAGAGTATTTTGTTTTGTAACCCCAATACATCTTGTATGCATATAGTATATCATTTTATACTATATGATATAGTATAAAATGATATACTATAAAAAAAGATTATGTATGCACGATTTTAATTGATTTCATTACTGCTCAGAGGAGAAGTAATAGGTAGGGATGACAGGATTTGAACCCGTGACATTTTGTACCCAAAACAAACGCGCTACCAAGCTGCGCTACATCCCTTTCAATTGGTCTACAGTGTCATTGTAGAGAATCCTTGTCTTGTTTTCAAAATCCTCATTTTTTTTATCCATTGATATACATACAAGTTATCTTGCCATTTCTTTTTTTTTGGTCTCATACTCATATAAGGTATAATAATAATAGTAGAAGGTTTATATATCTAATATATATTCTAATAGATATTATCTAATCTATATTATTAGATATATATTATGAAATATATGAAACCCATCGTAAAAAAAACTAAAAAATGAATATTTTTTTGGAATGCTCAGGCAGAAAGGGATGTATTTTTCAGTTTTCAGAAAGGGAAAATCTTATCTACCCAATCGGTGTACATTTCAATTTGAATTAGGAATTCCGTGTACAAATACAAGCGGTCCTTAACTACTTACATATACAGCTGATCATATATGTATTAACATTATACATTACAAAAAAGAATAAAGAAGGAGGATTTTCAATGCGAGATCTAAAAACATATCTTTCCGTGGCACCGGTACTAAGTACTCTATGGTTCGGGGCTTTAGCAGGTCTATTGATAGAGATCAATCGATTATTCCCGGATGCGTTGACATTCCCTTTTTTTTCATTCTAGTTATTGACATGGGAAGGGGTGAAGAAGATTAGAGAGAGAATCAAAAGATCTGTGACTAATCCCTCCCCCTCTTTTCTTTTAGATAAAATAAAATTAGATACAATTAAGTAAAATAAAGAAGGTAAGTAGAATAAAGAAAAGAGGAAAGAGAAATAAAAAAGTGGATTCAACCTCGTCGAAATTCGGGTTCTCCAATTCAATTGATAAATAATCTAGTGAAAACGGAAAGCAAAATGTGTCTAAGACAAGAATATCATACAAGATAGTAAAATGAAATACTATACTTCGACTTAGAATAGAATTCTATTCTAAATAGAGTTCGAAATCATTATTTTACTTAATATTTATTTACTATTACTTATTATATTGGGTTGTGATTCCAACGAAATAATCTTTCATAATTTCGAGTTAGCAACTTCTATTTTTTTTTTATTTTTTTTTCCTTCCTTTTTCCCTTTAAATCGGAAAATCGAAGAGTTGGTTCAATCAAAAACTCATCAAAAACTCAAAGAAAGAAAGGGGGCTCATGGCCAAGGGTAAAGAAGTCCGCGTAACGGTTATTTTAGAATGTACCAATTGTGTTCGAAAGGGAAAGGGTCTTAATAAAGAATCAACGGGCATTTCCAGATATATTACTCAAAAGAATCGACATAATACTCCTAGTCGATTAGAATTGAGAAAATTCTGTCCCTATTGTTACAAACATACGATTCACGGGGAGATAAAGAAATAGATCGAATCAAATCAAGGTGTCTGTATGTCACTTTTACAAGGAACATGAAAGGGGACATATTCTATCTATATACCATATTATTATATAGAAATACCTTATTTAGAAATACCATATTATATAGATATAGAACAAGATTTCTATAATATAGCTTAAATCTATAATAGAAAATAGAACTTAAAAATAGAACTTCAATTAAAATATTAATATAAAAAAAAATAAATATAAAAAAAAATCAAATCCTCTTTTTTAATCCTAAATCATTTTTGATCAGATTGAAATAGGATTTTCGGGATAAGGAATAAACAAACCATGGATAAATCCAAGCGATTCTTTCTTAAATCCAAGCGATCTTTTCGTAGGCGTTTGCCCCCGATCCAATCGGGGGATCGAATTGATTATAGAAACATGAGTTTAATTAGTCGATTTATTAGTGAACAAGGAAAAATATTATCTAGACGGGTAAATAGATTGACCTTAAAACAACAAAGATTAATTACTATTGCTATAAAACAAGCTCGTATTTTATCTTTGTTACCTTTTCTTAATAATGAGAAACAATTTGAAAGAGGCGAGTCGACCGTCAGAACTATTGGTCTTAGAACCAGAAATAAATAAAAAATAAGCTTACTCTTCAATTGAATCAAAATTCCAATTTGAACTCAAACACAGATTGATGTTTTGTTCGGAAAAATTCGAGGATCCAGATTGGATTGTCGTATTGTAAGAAAAAAACAAACAAGAATGGGGAAGAAGAAATCTTTTTTTATTGAATATTCGGCGTGTTCACTCATTTTATTTTGAGCGACTTTATCATATTCTTTTTATCATATTAATTTCTACTCTACCTTCCCGGAGTTCATTCTCCAGCGAAACTCCATTTCAAATATTGTGTCGGATTCCTTACAATTTACTTATTTTATGATTTCATTGGAAATCATATAAAGACAATTCCTATTTAATATAGCTATTTGTGCAAGTATTTTACGATTCAGAAGCAACTGTCTCTTGTACAGATTGTGTATAAATCTACTATAACTATAGGATACCCCATTCTCGCGAATTACTGCATTTATTCGAGTGATCCACAAACGACGAAAATCTCTCTTTTGCCTATCTCTATCTCGATGAGACGAAACCAAAGCTCTTATTTTCTGTTGAATAATTGTTCGAGTAAGTCTTGAATGAGCCCCCCGAAAGCTTGATGCAAATAAACGAATTTTTGCTCTACGTCTCCGAGCTATATATCCTCGTTTAATTCTGGTCATTGAATAAATGAATTTTAATGAATAACTAATTGATTTCTTTTCTTTCAGTTATTCTTTTCCTCTTTCCTAGTTTATTAATAACAAAACGGATTCTTCCAATGTATAAACTAAAAATTCCAATGGCTTTTACTACTATAACCTTCCCGACCACAATTTGTCTTTTTTTATAGGCATTTCGCCTCGAGCTAAGAAATTGTATTGATACTAGGTATCAAAAAACATAAAAAAGTAATAAAATAAATAGAAATGAATAAAGAAAGAGTGGGTTCCATCGTTTCTATGGTTACGTCTTAAACGGTGAGGTCCTCTCTATACACCGGAGCCCCTTACTTGATTTAATCAATGCTATTGGTAACTTGTACAGTTCACATTCTTTGGCTCTACCCATCAATTATCTAGTCATAGGTCTTTCACAACGAGATCTATCGATACAGTAACGATATTTAATTATGAAGATTAGCTGGGTAGCTGACCCTCTTAGTCCGTTTTTGCAAGAGTAGAGACATAAGATTTCGGCTTTGAAAATCGGATTTCCCTCGCTTAATGGATAACCATTTGTTACCAATGAGGAATTTTTTTCATCTTCAATTCCAAATTGAAATGATTGGATTTGCACCAATGGAAACCATAAATTTCAACACAATAGAAGGATATAATAGATCTTTTTTTTTTAGATAGTGAATCGCCTTTTTCCTTCCATTTTATCCTATTCACTGGTACTGATCATTGATACTGGAAAATGGGTTTCCTTTAGTTTGTACCAGCGAGGATCTGAACGAGTCGCACATACACCCTAGTACATGTTCCTCGGCGCTGAGGACATCCCCGAAGAGCAGGGGATTTCGTGACATTTCTGATTGGCTGTCTTGTGTTTCTAATAAGTTGTTTAATAGTTGGCATGTTGAATCGTATACATAATGAATGGGCTGGTTTAGATCGATCCTAACCGGCTGCTTATGAATTACTTCTCTATTTAATAGATGAATAGAATATTATTAAACCCAGTAATAAGTCAAAAATCTAAAGTTGCGGATTTGCGCAGGATTACTGTTATTTTTAGTCAACCGCTACAAGATCAACAATTCCATGAGCTTGGGCTTCTGTTGCTGACATAAAAACATCCCTTTCCATATCTTCGGATACAACCCATAATGGTTTGCCTGTTCTTTGTACATAAACCCTTGTGATGCTTTCGCGCAGTTTCAATAGTTCTTCTGCTTCCAGGATAAATTCTCCCGTTTGTGCCTCATAAAAAGAACTCGCAGGTTGATGTATCATTACCCTGATGATATACCAAAGGGTTCCTCTATCTCGGATGATGAGGTGAGGAGAAGAGATAAAGAATAATAAAAAATAGAATTGAGCAACCGTACAGGCATAGGCATCTTTTGCACATTGCATACGGCTCCACAATGGGATTCACTTTGACCTTCCATCAAATCAAAGAAAGAGAAAAAAATATAGATATAGGGTTTATTTT